GGCCCCCCTTTCCTGGAAAATAGTAACGACTTGAGCCACAGAAGATGCCCTTTGACCAATAGCTACATAAATACATATGACATTTTGCCCTTTTTGATTGAGGATCGTATCTGTTGCTACTGCTGTTTTACCAGTTTGTCTATCCCCAATAATTAATTCTCGTTGACCACGTCCTATGGGGATCATCGCATCAATAGCAATAAGCCCTGTTTGAAGGGGCTCGTACACAGAACGTCTTGAAATGATCCCCGGGGCTGGGGATTCAATTAATCGAGATTCAGAAGATGCAATTGCACCTCTCCCATCAATAGGTTTAGCCAAAGCATTTATAACACGACCCAAATAAGCCTCACTTACAGGTATCTGGGCAATTCTTCCTGTTGCTTTTACAGAACTTCCTTCTTGTATCATTAAACCATCGCCCATTAATACAACGCCAACATTATTAGATTCCAAATTTAAAGCAATACCTATAGTACCCTCGGCAAATTCCACTAATTCGCCCGCCATTACTTCATCAAGACCGTGAATACGAGCAATACCATCGCCCACCTGAAGTACGGTGCCGATATTTCGAATTCGTACTTCTCTAGTATATTGTTCAATACGTTCACGGATAATATTACTAATTTCGTCAGCTCGAAGGGCTACCATTGATGTTTCTTTATTATTATTCAGAAGCAAAAGTAAAAATAATGCCTAAATTGTAAACTAACATAAAAAAGTGAAAGGATTCATCATTTATCCTCTTTTTTCCATGGCCTCGAGAATGCAAATATTAGCACGGATGGTACGAAAATGTAATTCAGTATTCAAACAATTATTCAAAGTTACTAGAGCTTCTTGTAAGGCTTGTTGGAAAACTCGTTGTCGAACTTGATGCACAGCTCTTTGTTGTTGAAAATAAAGGGTTTCATTTTTGAGTTTTTCTAAGTTTTCAAAACTAGGATAAGTAGCATTAATCAATTTTTCTTTGTCACGTTCTATTTCAGAGTAGCCATTCGTTCGATACTCATCTGCCTCCAGCTCCACTTTTCTTAGTTGAGCCTGGGCTTTTTCGAGCTGTTCAAAGGTCCCCCTACGTAATTCTTCCGAATTTTGAATAGTACTTAAGATCCTCTGTTTTCGATTATCTAATAAATCAGTTAATGAAAGTAGATGATCTTACGCTTAATTTCAACACTTTTATAATCTCTTCCCGAACCAAACATGAATTTTTCAATTCATTTGGCTCTCAAACTCAATGTTATGGGTATTCCCATATGTAATAGAACGAGCTTACCCTCTATTTTGAGTTTGTATTATACCAAAACGGATAAACACAAAATAACTCGTAGGAGGATTCTTCTGACCAGATAACAATTGATATCTATAAATGAATTGTTAATTGTCAGCACAATTGTTTCTTTATTTTGTCCTTTTACATAAAATCCTATACTAAAGAAAGATCTTCTCTTTAATACTTTTTTTGTAACTTCCAATCCAAAAAAGTATTCTTTTTTGATACATAGGTTGTCGACTCGGCATTGTTTGATAAAAGGGGAGAAGTTCCACTTATATAACAAATAAATAGTTTCAACCGTTTTATCAATATGAGTGTTCTATATCAGATAAATTGTTAACTATTCATTTGTCAAAAACTCTAATCCATTTCATTGTAAAAAGAATACCGTGTTTTGCCTGGACTTAAAGCAGTTTAGCTTTAACCATATTAATGGTCTCACATGATTTGATTGGTTTCTAGAGAATCCATATTTACCAATAAGTGAAGTGGCGAAATGCTATTGTTCTTCAATATGATTTGTTAATCTATTCAGAAATAATTCGCCGAGATTATGCATCTTTTTTGATTTTTTGTATGCAAAATATGCAATATTTTATATTTCTTACATATATCAATTTCATCCAAAATCTAAAATGCATTTGGATAAGTCCAAGACATTCTTGAAATACACAACTCGCACACACTCCCTTTCCAAAGAAAATCAATACCCCAATCACAATACTCAGATTTATTAGATTTGTTGCTAAAATATCGGTATTAAACCCGAAACTCCCGGCGGATGGCCAGTGGCCAAAAAAAACGAAAGAATGGGTTACATTTTTCATATGTTCTCCTCTTATAAATAGGACTAACAAATAACCAATTTGTATTATTTAGCTCGCCGTTTGTTAATAGATTTTTTAAGGGGAATTTCTTTTTTTTTCAAAAAGGTAAGAAGTCATTATTCCATTTTTCCATTTTGATTAATTCTTCAGTATTGTGTGAATTGCAATACTAAACTCAAATAAAAAAGAATTTCCATTATACGCACTAAACTATGAATGAAATAAAGAACTCGGGTGTATCTGGGAATTGTTTAGTAGTCTCTTCTTAAAATAAAGGAAATATCAGAAGAACAAAGTATTGTTGCGACGAAAAAACAAGCTTAAGGTATTAAAATACGAAAGGAATTGCAAATCCTTTTTACACATTTCTAGGATAGGATCAAACAAAAGGATTCGCAAATAAAAGTGCTAACGCTACAACCAACCCATAAATTGTTAAAGCTTCCATAAAAGCTAGACTAAGCAATAAAGTACCTCGTATTTTCCCCTCTGCTTCGGGTTGTCTCGCAATACCTTCTACAGCTTGACCCGCAGCAGTACCTTGACCAACTCCAGGTCCAATAGAAGCAAGTCCTACAGCCAATCCAGCAGCAATAACGGAAGCAGAAGAAATCAGTGGATTCATGGTAAGTTCCTCGTGCAAAAAAAGGGAAATGGTTAATGATACAATCAACCAATAAACTATTTCTTTTTCACTCATTTTGTCATTTTGACAAAATCATTTAATTATTTAATTAGAATGAGAAGTAAATTAAATTACCAGAATTACTTGTATCCCGTCTTTTTAGGTTACCCATATTCTTTTTCTTTTTAGGTTAGCCATATTATATTTATATTCTAATTATAATGCACTATGATACGTATTATTACATTTTGATAAATTTACTTGTAAAGCTATATAAAGAGAGTTCTAGTTATTACATTACTGTCTAACTATTCATTTGATTTATTTTATTCTTTTTTTCGTTATTATTCTATATCCTTGAGTTTATATTTATTTTTTTCGTCAATTTGACAAGCGTAGACAAGAAAAAAATTATTAGTGAAATAGATTTCATCTAATCTCAAATAATTTCTGGCTAAAAATAGAAAAAAAGGGAATTGTAATTAAATCCATTTTATTGTAATTTGATCTTTCATTAAGATTCATATAGATACCAATACCGATAGATAAAATATAAGATATTGTCCATACTCAAAAGGATAGGAAGGGCTATATCTATTTGTATTTGGATAGCTTTTTTCTTACATATAGTATAGAATGGAATAGAATATGGCAGATTCTTATTATCTGTTATTATATTGGATATATACATAACATATTTATTGATTATTTATCAAATCAAATAGATATAATCTAAGATAGAGATAGAATATATCTATAAAATAGAATGTATGTATACATCCATATACGCATATAATAAATATATAACATATGCACACATATAGTATAGTAAAAAACTATAAATAGTATATATAAAACCCCATATTATAAACGGAATTCATATTACTATTTATGATTTGATATTTATATCAATATAATTAAGTATCCAATATACCAGCCCCTGTTATCATCATCATTGAATAATATAATATCAACTCCTACTTTCTACTACAATTCTTGGTTATCTATTATTATATCTATGCATTCAGAATATATTCATTTTGTATTTAATAATTCAATCAATTATAGTCTCCAAAAAAGTGAACAATCCTCAACCACACACTAGACTATTTTGATAACTAATCAATGATGACCTTCCATGGATTCACCAATATAGGCCGCGGCTAATGTTGCAAAAATTAGAGCTTGAATACCACTTGTAAATAATCCAAGAAACATAACAGGTATAGGAACAACTAAAGGTACTAAAGAAACAAGAACAACCACTACTAGTTCATCAGCTAATATATTTCCAAAAAGTCGAAAACTAAGAGATAAGGGTTTTGTGAAATCTTCTAATATGTTAATTGGTAAAAGGATTGGGGTTGGTTTAATATATTTTTCAAAATAAGCCAATCCCTTTTTTTTAATACCCGCATAAAAGTATGCCACTGACGTGAGCAAAGCTAAAGCAACTGTTGTATTTATATCATTTGTGGGTGCAGCTAATTCCCCATGAGGTAACTGTATTATTTTCCAAGGTAAAAGAGCACCAGACCAATTCGAAACAAAAATAAATAAGAACATAGTTCCAATAAATGGAACCCAAGGGTCGTATTCTTCTTCTCCTATTTGAGTTTTGCTCAAGTCTCGAATAAATTCGAGAAGATACTCAAAAAAATTCTGACCATCGGGGGGAATGGTTTGTGGATTCCAAACAGATATGATAACCGACCCTAATAACATAACAATTACAAACCAAGAAGTTATAAGGACTTGAGCATGGACTTGTAAATCTCCTATTTGCCAATATAAATGTTGGCCTACCTCTACACCCGAGATATCGTACAATCCATTAAGTGTTTCAATTGAACATGGTATAACGCTCATATCGTTCTTTGATAAAAAGTTCATTTCAAAAAGTGATTATTTTGATTCAACCATCTATTTCTCAACTTACCAATTGGAATAATTCATCGTATATGGATAGTTTATATGATATGTATAGTTAGCACACCAAGAAAAGAATGAAGAAAATAAATTCAACGCTAACGGAATTGTGTATATATATATTTATTATTATATATTATATTTATATAAAGAATAAAGAAAACGAATAGTAATGAATATACTTTCTAACAATAAGCCGATCTAATAAATATATAAAAAGACAATGGAAGTACTCAAAAAGGAACAAATAATTCAATTAATGACTTCTTATATAGCTAGAACTATACTTTGACCGACCCTCACAAATTGCAGATACTAATTTGTTAAGAATCAACCGAATTGACGCTATAGCGTCATCGTTGGCTGGAATCGAAAGATCTGCAAGAGCGGGATCAGAATTTGTATCAATTAAACAAATTATCGGAATCCCCAAAACGGCACATTCTCGGAGAGCCGTATATTCTTCTTGCTGATCAACGATGATTACTATATCAGGCAACTTCGTCATATATTTGATCCCGTCGAGATAGGTTTTCAAGGTCGATAATGTTTTTTTAAACATTGTGGCATCCTTTTTTTGAAGATGGTTACCCATCTTTTCTTCCGTCCTTAAATTTCTGAACTTATAAAGTCTAGTTTCCGTAGTGGACCAATTTGTTAACATACCGCTAAGCCATTTTTGATTAACATAATGACATCGAGCCTTTATTGCGGCTGATGCTACTAAATCTGCTGCTTTATTTGTAGTACCAACAATTAAGAAGCTTTTTCCGACACTTGCTGCATCAAAAACTAAATCGCAAGCTTCTGATAAAAACCGAGCTGTTGTAGCAAGATTTGTAATATGAATACCTTTACGTTTTGCAGAAATATAAGGCGCCATTCTAGGATTCCATTTCTTAGTACCATGACCAAAATGAACTCCTGCTTCCATCATCTCTTCCAAATGAATGTTCCAATATCTTCTTGTCATTTTTTTTAACATTTCCCTTTTTCTTCTATTGAAATTGATTAATGAGTAATTGAATTTATTATTAAAAAATTCAAATGAAATATTACTAACTAACAAACAAAGAGACAAAATCTCTTTAAATAAAAGCAACTCCGACAAAACTTTGTTACAATTTGATTTGAAATTAGGACACAGCATAAACCATAACAATTGTAAACTACTTATTATTCTTTTTTCCAATATCCTAATTTATGGTTTGAATTCCATTTAGAAATATAAAACCATACGTTTTTTATGGTGTTTCATAAACATTTTTACTTAGGAAAAGTTTGATCACATAAAAAAAGCATTCTATATAATGTAATCCAATTATGACTCAAACAGCTTTTTGAGTTTCAAAATTATTCCCTTGTCCTGAACGATACATCACTTTTTTGAATCCAGTACCCACGGGTATAATTTTCCCAAGAACAACGTTCTCTTTCAAACCCTTTAACCAATCAATACGACCTCGTAAAGCAGCTTTTGCTAAAACTCGAGCAGTTTCTTGAAAGCTCGCCTCGGATATGAAACTTTGAGTATTCAGAGACGCTTTTGTTATTCCTAATAAGATTACCCCATAACAGATTGATTCATCCAAAGCGCGCCCTGCGCGTTCCGCTCTCAACAATCCAACTAATTCGCCGGGTGAAAAAACGTTTGACATTCCCTCTTCTGAAACCAACACCTTTGATGTTATTTGACGTACAATAATTTCTATATGTCTATTATGTATCTGCACCCCCTGGGATCGATAAACCTTTTGAATCTTATTAACCAAAAAGATACGACTTTGAGCTATAGTTAGTTCAGCTCCAATCAAAAATACCCAGGGTATACCAAGAATTCTCGGTATACATTCGTTCCAACTTTCCATTCTTTTTTCCAGGTTAATGGAAATGGAATCGATCGAACGGACTTCTAAGATTTGTTCTACTTTTGGAAGACCCTGTGTTATGTCACCAGATCTTGATTTTTCATATATAAAAGTGACTAATGTATCGCCTTCATAAAGGATTTCTCCAAAATGACCATGAACAGTTGATCCTGGAGTAACCAAATAGGGCTTAGCTGATCTTATAACTAAGGAATCCACATGAATTATTAAAATTTGACCAGATTGGTTTATTATATGTGGTTCATATTGAAATAGATATCCCTTTTCAAAAATAAGTTTTCCAAGGTAAATTTTTGTCAATGTATCCTCAAAAAAATCGTTATAGAACAAACACCGACTCAAAAAGAATGGATTTATAAATATAATTATATTGCTGCATGGATCAGGATTATAAATCCTCCTATGTTCGTCTATTAAAAAGTACTTAAGAATTTGAGCATCTTTCCAATTGTCAAGCGAAAAATATTTATTTAACAAGAATAGATTATAAGTTATTAAATGGTAAGATGAATCAAAATGAGTATATCTTTGAATTTTAGGTACAATATCACCTAAGGGACTTAACAAATCCGTAACTGGAATTCTATGATTCTTTTTTTTTTTTACATTCTTATATTTCACATTATTTAACGGACCAATTTGATAACAATTAGATGATGAAAAAATCATTAAAGAAGGGCATTTCCTATTTTGATTCAATAACGTACCAAACACCCCTTTATATTGACTAAATGATAGAATCCCTATCTTGTAATAAAATGGATTTTTTTTAGTATGCTTGAAGTTCTGAGTGGTAATCAATCCAAAAAATGTTTTATCATATCTTTTTACCTTATATAAAATAGTAGACTTTACTAATTCAATTCTTACAAAATCACGAATCAGATCATTTGCCCTTATCTCAACAAAAGAAGCACGTACTTCCTTTATTGAATCATTTTCTTCTTGGTCCCAATTCAATACTACGCAAGTCCTAACTAATTGACTATTTGTGGGGGAAATCCCTCGGATTGACTTGTTATTTCCATAAATAATATAATTTGCAACTTCAAGTAAAATATTATCTTTTTCCTGTAATAGATCCTTAGGAAAAAGTGTTGCTAAATTGATGCCATCCGCTAGGCAATATGCGACCACGGGGCGAACCAAAAAAAAATACCTTTTTTTTGTGAGTGTAATTCGTTGCACATAGATCCCATTTTTCCATTTTATTGATTCCTTAGAATATTCTTTTTTGGTTTTCGGTGGTATCAAAATGGCGTTGTATCTCGATATCTTATCTGTTTCCCCATGAAAATGAATATCTCCCGAAAATATCTTAAGTTCCACATATATTTTTTTTCTTTCTACTCGAACGAGTCCGCCTACTCGACTTCTTTTATTGAAAGTAAGCTGTGTATCTACTCCAATAATACTATTGTTCTGGACCATTATGGAGGAAGATCCCGGTAGAATATGCACTTCTTCGAGAATGAAAAAAAACTTATCTAGTTTCGTTTGGTATTTTGAACTAAATTCTTTTGCTCCTTGATATTCAATCCAATCTTCTTTTTTGATGATGGAATCTGTCTCTACAGTACCATATTTAGTAATCCCTGAATGATTTTGTCTGTATCGTGGATCATCAAAAAAAGCAAAAATACTCTTTTTACGCAAAATACTATTTAGAGGTATTTCAATTGAAATACCAAAACAAGGTATTAACCCTTTATCTTGTTCTTGATTATATTGTAATGGGATTAGAAATCTATTTCTTCGTTTTTTTGATAATAAATCCGAATTGACTTGAAAAGTAGAAGGATAGATAAAATTCCAGTGATCCTGACATCCAATTAGATTGGATCTTAAATAATGAAGATGAATAATTTCCCTATCTTTTTTGTTACCGGAAGTAGCAAACAATTTCCCTTTTACCTGATCAGTCGTCATTAAAACATTTGAAATCCATCTTTCATCAACAGAAAAAAAATAGGTATTCATTTGATCTTGATCCTTGTAGAGCGAAAACGATACTATATTAGAGATGTATGGACTTCCTTTTAATATCCATAAATGACTTGTTTTTGGCAATAGGTGAACATTACTATATATATATTCAGCCATATGATAGACATCAGTACTCCAGTGCATTTCGCCCTCTAAATCAGAATAAATATGTTTTCGTACCCTCTCTTTAAAAATAAAAGTGGATATTCCAGTACGAGTTTCAGCAATCACTTGTTCCGATTCTACATATTGATCATTTTGAACTAAAATTAAACTTTTTTTGGGAATATTCATTTTATGTACAATATCTTGACTTTGAATAACTACATACAAGTCTATCGAACATAAAAAAGCAGGATGCCCATGACGAGTACGTGTGGGATGAACCAAATCCTCATTGAAGATAATTTTTCCATTAGAAGGAGCTCGCACCTGTTCAGCGGTGCCACCCGTAAATACTCCACCTGTATGAAAAGTTCTTAATGTTAGTTGAGTACCCGGTTCTCCAATAGATTGACCTGCAATAATACCTACAGCTTCTCCTAATTCAACTAAATCGTCATGAGCGGGACTACGACCATAACATAATTGACAGATCCAATATGTACTTCGGCAAGTAAAAGGTGTTCTAATATAGATTTGTTGTGCTCGAAAGGTTATGAATTGATTGACTAGTCCAATCCCAATATTTTGATTTCGAGTTGCAATGCATCGTGAACCAATATATATATCATCTGCTAATACACGACCAATTAGTGTTTGAACAAAAATTTTTTCCGTTATCCCATTTTTGGGACTCACAGAAAAACTTCGGATAGTACCACAGTCTCTTCTACGTACAATAATATGCTGAACAACCTCAACAAGTCTACGTGTAAGATATCCAGCATCTGATGTTCGTACAGCTGTATCCACAACTCCTTTTCTGGCTCCATAACAAGAAATGATATATTCTGTCAAAGACAGTCCCTCGCGTAAATTGCTTTGAATGGGTAAATCAATCATTTGTCCTTGTGGATCCGACATTAATCCCCTCATACCAACTAATTGGTGTACCTGAGAGGCATTTCCTCTAGCTCCCGAAAAAGACATTAGATAGACGGGATTAGAAGGATCGGTCATCCTAAAATTCGGATTCATTTCTTGTCTCAAATATTCACTTGTAGCATACCATATCTCGATGGATTGACGTAATCTTTCTACCGTGTGTACATTCCCATAAAGATGATGTTTTTCCAAAAGAAAATTCTGCTGCTCAGCGTCTTGGACTAACCATCCCTTAGAAGGTATTGTTAAAAGATCATCAATTCCTAATGAAATGGATGTAGCAGTAGCTTGATGAAAACCCAAAGTTTTGACTTGATCCAAGATATGGGATGTATATCCCATCCCAAAATGATTGATTAATCTGCTAATAAGCTGTTTCATAGCAGTTCCATTTATCACTTTATTGTGAAAGACCAGATCGGCCCGTTCCGCCATAAAGACCTCTATATTATGCTGAGTAGGATTTGACAATAAACCTGAGTCAGTGATTGTAAAACTACATTTTTCTCAATCTTAAACCTAAATTTCATACTGCTAAGAGACGATACTTTTTAAATTGGAAAAACTCTAAGCCCAGCCAGGGAAAGGGCATAGCCCAACGTACTTTCTTAGTTTAGATAGTAGTAGATGAATAGGCTCGACTAAATCCTTGTATGGCTTCTTCTATTTCTCTATAAAAAGAAAGATGACCAAAAGTGGTTCGAACGTATATAGAACAGATTTCTTTTTTGAGATTTCCAACTATTAAATAATTCCTATAAATCTCATTAAAAGTACCCAAATATTCATATTGAACTTCAATCGGAACTTCTTTTAATGTAATGACGCGTTGATCTAATCTCCATTTGAGCCACAAGGGGCTATGTAAAAAAAAGAGTTGTTTATCTCGATAAGATCTAAGTGCATTATAGGAATTATAAAAATAGGGTTCTTTTGTATACTTATAGTTATTATTATAAACTCTCTGATTTGGATAGTTTTTGCAATTAGATGGATTGTATTTATTTGCACAAATACCTCGGCGATTTCCAATTGTTAATACATAGAGTCCAATAAGCATATCTTGAGTTGGTACAGAAATAGGATCCCCAATAGCTGGAGACAAAAGATTCATATGAGAAAACATAAGTAAACGTGCTTCTGCCTGAGCTTCTAAAGATAAAGGTAGATGCACAGCCATTTGATCACCGTCAAAATCTGCATTGAAGCCCTTGCAAACTAATGGGTGTAAACAAATCGCGCGTCCTTCCACTAAAATAGGTTGAAAAGCTTGTATGCCTAATCTATGCAGGGTGGGTGCTCGATTTAACAAGATGGGGTGCCCCTGTGCCACCTCTTGAAGTATTTCCCATACAATCAATTCTTTTTCTCTAATTTTACTTTTAGCAATCCCGATGTTAGAAGCACAATTTTGTCTAATTAAATGACGAATTACAAATGTTTGGAAAAGCTCTATTGCTATTTCTCGCGGTAATCCACATTGATGTAATGAAAGTGAAGGGCCCACGACAATGACTGAACGCCCCGAATAATCAACTCGTTTACCAAGCAAAGTCTCACGAAATCTTCCCTCTTTACCTTCAATTAAATTGGAAAATGACTTGTAAACTTTATTATGGCCATCCCTCATTGGTTGTCCGCGGATCCCATTATCCAGAAGTGTATCCACGGCTTCTTGTACTAATTTTTCTTGACACATTATCAATTCACCTGGTGTAGATCTACTTGTAGCTAATAGATCCATAAGAGTATTGTTTCGATAGATAACTCTTCGATAAAGTTCATTAATATCCGAACTCATTAGTTTACCCCCATCTATTTGGATGATAGGTCTTAATTCGGGAGGAAGAACTGGTAATAAGCACAAAACCATCCATTCTGGTTCCACATTTGTTCGAATAAAATGTTTAGCTAATTCCATACGCCTAACCAAAAAATCTTTTCTTCTTCTAATTTTTCTATCTTCCCATTCATTTTCAGTCGACCACTCGTCACTTAATTCCTTCCACTCTATCAAGGAATTTTCTATCATAATTTGCAAATCTAAATCAGCTAATTGTTCTCGAATAGCACCCGCTCCCGCTGTGATTTCCCGATTTCGAAATGTTTCGAAGCCTAGGGTAGTAAAAAAAAGTGGGATGCTATATTTCCGGGATTGAATTTCATATTCGAATAAACCTCGTAATCGTAAGAAAGTAGGTTTTTTAATTATCGGCCTAGCCAAAGAGAAATCAAGATAGGTTCCTATAGCACAGGAACCCCCTTTTAAAATCGGACGTGAGGGTTTCCACTCATCCGGCTTAAGTCGTTCTACTAAAGATAACTTTTTTCTTTTTTTTGTTCGATAAAAACCCTTACAAGAAACTACTCATTACTCAATTCCATATTAATCATTTGAATGAATTCGTTATTTTTTTACTTTATTTACTTTACTTAATAAATTGGATATGCAGAATGATTGAGTAGTCTATTTCCTTAATGAAATTGTTAAAACATTCTTTTGTTTCTTCTTTATTTGATTCGTAAGGAATTTATTTGTCTATTATTGATATTGTTATAGTTGATCTTTTAGGTCTCTACTTACCCTGATGGCTATGCTATGATTGTATGCCCCTTGAAGTATATATGCGATAGATAAACTTCTGTAACCATGATAGATTTCCTTTGCTTGCTTAAATAAAAAGATATTTCTAATACTCTTTAAAGGAAATCAAATGGTTAGTTCTACAAAAAAGGATTTTTTATTAAGTAAAGCTAACTATTCATATGATACAGGTGTGTTACAGCATCGGCCATAGATCAATTCCCCTTTTATTTGGAAGTATTCAATAAACCCTCCTAATCTTCTAAGTTTCATGTTATTTATTTGTATTTGATACATAAATAAATGTCAGAATTAGGGCATCCCAATCAGATTGAATGGGATGACAGCTTCTCAATCTAAATCTGTAAAATGTAAATTTTGATCAAATCACACATCGCAGTATACTAGGCTTTCTAATTCCTTAAGTGGTTTATCTAAAAGATTCGCGATATAACTAGGAAGACGTTTTAAATACCATACATGAGTCACTGGACATGCGAGTTTTATATAGCCCATTTGATATCTTCGTATTCGAGAATCAATAAATTCTACCCCACATTGTTCGCAAAAGATTTTTTCCTCTTTTTCAGCTCCGATCACTCGATAATTTCCACAAGCGCAAATTCCACTTTTTATAGGTCCAGAGATTTTTTCGCAAAACAATCCATCTTTTTCTGGTTTATTTGTTTTATAATGAAAAGTATAAGGCTTTTTGACTTCTCCAACAATTTCCCCATTCGGTAGGGTTTTGTTGGCCCAACTCCTTATTTGTTGTGGAGAAACTGGTCCAATTTGAAGTTGTTGATGTTTATATTGGTCGATCATAAAAAAAAGGATTCATTCAGATCAAGCTTCCTTCCTGTGGATCTGGAAGTTTTTTTCAGATACAAGAAAATGATTCAGTTCTAGAGCCAAAGATCGTAGTTCTCGAACGAGCAATCGAAAAGACTCTGGTGCATCCTCGGGATTAGGTATTCTTCCTCCAATGATCGTAATACCAAGTACTTCTTGACGAGCTCTAATATGATCAGATTTATAAGTAAGCATTTCTTGTAAAATATGAGCAACACCAAATCCCTCTAAAGCCCAAACTTCCATTTCCCCTACTCGTTGCCCCCCTTGCTTGGCCCTTCCTCTAAGGGGTTGTTGTGTAACAAGTGCATAATGCCCACTCGAACGCCCATGTATTTTATCATCCACTTGATGAATTAATTTGAAGATATAGGACTTTCCTATTAAGACAGGTTGTTCAAAAGGATCTCCAGTTCTTCCATCGAAGATTATACTTTTTCCTGGGTACTCGGATTCAAATACCCATGGATTTTTTGTTTGTTTACTGGCTAAATATAATTCAGAAAACACTAGTTTTCTAGAAGCCTCTTGTTCATATCTCTCATCAAAGGGCACAATTCGATAATGCCTTTTCAAAAGGTCTCCTGCTAATCCGAGGGAGCATTCAAATATTTGTCCTACATTCATTCGTGAGGGTACTCCCAGGGGATTAAAGACTATATCAACAGGCGTTCCGTCTTGCAAATAGGGCATATCCTCTCTAGGCAAAACTTTTGAAACGATACCCTTATTCCCGTGCCTTCCAGCTACTTTATCACCTACTTTGATTTCACGTTTCTGTAATATATATATACAAATCCTTTCTGAACTATAGCTGGAACCCTCCTTATTCTGGGTCCATTGGACATCAATAACACAGCCCCTTCCACCTATAGGTAATTTGAGAGAAGTTTCTTTTGTGTTTGATACCTGAATGCCAAGTATGGCTCGTAATAATCTATCCTCGGGGGCATAGGAGGATTCATTTATTATCTGAGGCGTTAATTTACCTACTAAAATATCACCTGTTTCCACCCAAGATCCCAACATCACAATTCCATTTCTGTCTAAATTACGAAGTAAATGAGCCTCTAGATGTGGTATTTCTTTAGTAATTGTTTCAGGACCTTGGTTTGTCATATGAGTCTGAATTTCATATTTTCGGATGTGAAAAGAGGTATAAATCTCTTCATATACCAGACGTTCACTAATTAGTACTGCATCCTCAAAATTATATCCTTCCCATGGCATATAAGCTACTAATACGTTTTTTCCTAAAGCCAGTTCCCCATCAACAATAGCTGCTCCGTCTGCTAAAATTTGTCCCTTTTTTATGCATTTACCTTGTCGAACCCGAGATTTTTGATGTATACAAGTATTTTTGTTAGAACGTTGATACATAACTAGTGGAATACTTATAGTACTCTCATTACTTGATAAAAGGATCTTCTGAGAATCAGTATAAATGATCTTTCCCTCGTATTCCGCTATAAGGGAAACGCCCGAATCTAGAGCAGTTTGGCGTTCCAACCCAGTTCCAACAATACACTTTTCGGACCGAAAAAGAGGAACTGCCTGGCGCTGCATATTGGAGCTCATTAAAGCACGATTTGCATCATTATGCTCAATAAAAGGAATGAGGGAAGTTCCCATCGAAAAATAATGGAAGGGAAAAATACTTCTAAAATGAATCTTTTCCCATGCAATAGTTAGGAATTCTTGACGGTAGCGAGCTGGAACAACTTGTTCTTCCTGAATACCCCTATTCAAAGCCAAATAATTTCCTGCTGCTACCATATAATATTCATCTGTTTTGGGGGATAAATAAAGGATCTTCCCCTCTTTTTCTTTTTGTTTCTCAAATATTTCATAAAAAGGACTCTCCATGGATCCACACGGGCTAATCCGCGCATGAATAGCTAAGGATCCAATAAGTCCAACATTGATTCCTTCAGACGTGTCAATTGGACAAATACGTCCATAATGACTAGGGTGAATATCTCGTATACGAAAACTAGCAGTTCGTCCTGTCAATCCGCCAGGACCCAAATAACTTAATTTTCTTCCGTGAACAATTTGCGTTAATGGATTTGTTCTATCCAAAACTTGAGATAAAGGATGTAGGCCAAAAAAAGATTCATAAGTAGTTGTTAATGAAGTTGAAGTTATCAAATTTTGAGGAGTGGGTATTAATTTATGCCGGATTGCTCCGCATATAGTTCCTCGAACCGCATTTTCTAAACGAAAAAGAGCCAATCCAAATTGATCCTGTAATAGATCCGCTACAGAACGAATACGTTTATTTTTCAAATGATTCATATCGTCAATTGTACCCATTCCAAATTTCATTCCAATCAAAAGATCCGCAGCGGCCAATACATCTCGCGGTAACAGGAATGTCTTGTTCTGAGGTATATCAAGATTTAATCGCTGGTTTAGATTTCGTCGACCAATTTTTCCTAATTCACATCTTTGTTGAAAAAATCTCTTTTGCAATTCTTTACACAAAGACTCAGAAAATAAAGGGTCACCGCTTACACAAGCAAATTGTTGATAAAACTCCAAAATAGCATTTTCTTTTGATCCAATCTTTTTTTTTTCTTTCTCATTAAGGAAAGACAATAATATATCGGGGTAACAAGCATTATCCAAAATCTCTTTTAAATTTAAACCCATAGCTGATGATAGAACTAGAATAGATATTTTTTGTTTCCTACTCACGCGAGCCCATATCCTTGCTTTTCTATCCATTTCCAATTCCGATCTTCCTCCCCAATCTGATATTATAGTTCCGGTATAGATAGAAATTCCGTTATGATCCAATTCGGAACGGTAATAAATACCGGGACTCTGCAATATTTGATTAATAACAATTCGGTATATTCCATTTACTATAAAAGTTCCCAGGGAATTCATTAGAGGAATGTTCCCTATAAGAACGGTTTGTTCTTGCATATCTCTACCAGTTTTCAAAAATAACCCTGCCGGTACATATAATTCAGAAGAATATGTAAGTGATTCATATACAGCATCTTTTGCTTTTATCAAGGGTTCTACCAATTGATATCCCTCTCCAAATAATTGAAATTCCATCTTTTGATCTGTATCTTCAATTTTTGGAAACTTATGAAATTCTTCCATTAAGCCTTGACTAATGAACCTACAAAATCCAACAAATTGGATCTGACTAAACGCAGGGATTATGGACATTCCCTCATTTTCATTTTGACGCATCTTAAGTTTGTTATTTATTTTAAAAGTGTGAAATTCCATCTTTTTTGCTTACTTTACTCTTCAATCGAGCCATACGAATCGATTTACCAAGGATAGAATGTGCATTCTGCTTACTGAATCACATGAAATTGGAGTGAATTCCATATAGCTATTTCATACCTATTAATGGATAAATGGATATAAATATAATATTAATATAATATATAAATAAATATAAATATTATATAAATCACTGTTTCAAACAGAGTTTGATGTAAAAAAAACAAGTACAGATGGAAAGAGAAGTACTGGATCCCTTCCCTTTTTCCTGTAAAGAATCCTTTCACTTAAACCTATGGAGTTTTGTATAAATATACATCGATAATCGAAATTGAGTGAGTAAGATGATATGAAAATCCAATTGTGATGTTAAAAATTCCTCATGAAATTTGCTTTCTAGTTTCTAGTGATAAGATCATAAAATGATTATTAGAAGAATAGTTGGCCTGTGGTTTATTTGACTTTATTGAAGCTTTATTTTATATTGAATTTGCATAACTCATTTATTGGAATGTTAAACAAATCCCAATCCTTTTTTTGTAATTCATCATTGAGTAATAAGAATGACTACTCAAATAGTAAGAATGGATAATTTAGAATCATAAAACAAAGTATAACAAAATAATGTTAGCAACTATTTTTCCAGCGCACTTTTAGTTTTTAGCCTTTTAGTTTTTAGCATAATGTCACCTGGGACAACATGTATAACAATACATCATAATGTAATTTTTATTTTTTATGAAATTCCATAATGAATTTATGGATTTTTGATCCGATTGTTAGGGCGACATGGCCAAGAGGTAAGGCAGGGGACTGCAAATCCTTTATCCCCAGTTCAAATCTGGGTGTCGCCTGATCATCAAATCAACCAAAGGAATTTCTCTTATAACGTCTGCTTGATTCGGAATATGTTTTTTCGTTAATTTGTTAAAATGTCTTATATTTGTACTTAATACTTTATCATTCTACCAAAAATACCACAATGCATTTTTGATGCATTCGTAATCATCGGTTCTTTAAGAGTCGTAGATCAGAATCCCCTTCCCTTTTTGTTTTGACTCTACTCCATTAATTCTGCTATAATAATATATAATATATATATATGATATTAAAGAAATAATAATGCAATATGCAATAATTTCATTTACATAGGATAGGAGACATAAGTTACATGGATATAGTAAGTCTCGCTTGGGCTGCTTTAATGGTAGTGTTTACATTTTCTCTTTCATTAGTAGTATGGGGAAGGAGTGGACTTTAAGCATAGGAATAGAATATGCAAAAAAAGAAATACAGAGATGATAAAACCCTTTTTTCCTAAGATAAGGATTTTTTTATTTGGATAAACTAACCATTATCTTAACTAGTTTTTTGATCCTCATTTTAGATTGTTGTGTTCAAATAAAGGATTGGTTTTTTATTTATTTTGCATTCTTTATTCTTCTTTTTTTAATTGTATACTGTACTGAAAATAAACTGAAATGGAATTTCCACTTTGATTATGTGGATATGTAAACTCTATATAGATTTCTAATGGATTACATATCCAATAAGAATGGAATGATAATAAATTATTGATGTATCTATATCATATATCAACTTATGATTTATATTCGTATTTCGAATGCATTAAGGATTAATTACATTTTATATAGATTTATAGTAGGAATGAAAAAAACAGAACATTTTAAAATTGGAGTAATTGTAATTATATTAATATGAAATATTAAATAAATTATAAATAGATATGATATATATCTCAATACTAATATAAATATAATCAAAATATAATCAGATATTTTACAAAGTGTAGTAGAAAAAAACGAAGTTCCTTCTACTACACTTTATCATTCCAATGTAATCTAATAATTGGAATCTTATTTGATTTCCTCTCCTTCTTTTATATCTTCCATGCTGGATATTTGAAACGAATTCATCAAAGCGGGATTCCAATTAATCATTTTGGCTAACTGTTTTGACGTAAATAATAAGTAAAAAAGCAGTAGGAACTAAAATAAATAATGCAGTAGCAAGAAATGCTAAAATATTGACTTCCATAAGAAATACCTTTTGCTTCTTGAAGTTAGTATGGATAATTATATTCTTATGTGATACTATCGCATTTTTTACAATAAAGCAATTTTAAATAATAATCTGATTCAGTATCATCAATTAATCCAATTGAGTATAATATCATTCATATACAATCATCTTATGGAATTTCCTTGCCATTTCTATGAGATTATATCCCTAGTTATTGGGAATCAAAAACATTATGGAATAAAAAAGACCTTTTTTGAAGCTTTTCACATTTTTTAAAAAACCTACCAGTTGATTTCTTTATACTATGTGATTTCCCTTCATTTTTAGGATGATTATAGCTAAAATATATAAAAAGAGAAAGTAGAAAGTATGGTATTATCAAATCACTACTCTATGAGTGATGCACAACTAAAAATAACCAAACAACCAGTAAAAAGGTTACTCAAAAAGCAGATTTTTTAGTCTTCTTGTACTTGATCTTTTTCAAAATGGATAAAAATGCACAGTTTACAATTCACATAATAAGGGGATACGTTTGATTTGATCAATGAAATCAATTAGGAAATGAAACATGTATAAACAAAATAAAAAAAGTGGGGTTTAATTGAAACTTTGTACTTTGATTAAGTCATTATATCGTTTCTAAATTGTATAGTATCACAAAAAGATACCCTTTTGATATTGGATATGTATGCCCAGTAGAATACGAGCATTTTACTCCATATCATTCATCAATATATATAAATGGAAAAAATAAATAAGATGGGGATTGGCTATACCTTATAAAAAGAAAATTTGAAAAACAAAATACTACATCCATATCCACATAATCAATGATGTCATAAAGATTTACATAAGATATGTCTCTCCATTATCTTTGTAAGAATAAAAAAAAGAAAAATGAATTGATCTTTCTTCTATTACAAATGAAAAGAGAAGATCAATGAATTGATGAGTGCATTAGATCTTAGTTCGGGACTGACGGGACTCGAACCCGCAGCTTCCGCCTTGACAGGGCGGTGCTCTGACCAATTGAACTACAATCCCCGTGGGGTGTATTACATACGTAATATGTATTGAATCCTAACAACATGTTATTCATCCGTTGTATTATGATAAATGCACGAATGTAAAAGATAATCCTATCTACAGAGAATATGAATATGAATCGTAATGATATGGAGAATCACACAATTTGACTAATAATATTAGAGAAATTTCATTATTATTAAAGGAAATACCCATTTTTCTTTCATGATACATGATACTTTATCTTTATCAAAGCTGAATAAAGTAAAGTATTATCAACATCAACCCCCGTTTTTTTGAGTATGAAAAATTTCTCTCTTTATTTTTATGGATAAAGTACCTTATCCATATTTTAGGGAAGACAACAAATGGTATTCTAAAAGATACATCGTACATCCTAGTGCAGCACTGGGCCGAGCTGGATTTGAACCAGCGTAGACATGTCGTCAACGAATTTACAGTCCGTCCCCATTAACCACTCGGGCATCGACCCAGGAATAATTGATCTTAGGTTTATTGTTAAGTTATTATTATTAGATGAATCCACTTTTCTAAAAAGCTACCCCCAGGGGAAGTCGAATCCCCGCTGCCTCCTTGAAAGAGAGATGTCCTGAACCACTAGACGATAGGGGCATATATACCCATACCCACCCGT